TTATAAATAGAATTGAGGCTTTAGAAAAAGTATTTCTTTCTCTAAATATACTTGAAACAAAGACTCGATTGGCTAATGCTGAGACTAAAAATAAACAGAATTTCCTAGTTAAATTGGGTACTGCTGAGGAAAAAAAAAATTGCTTAGTTAAAATGTATGATCCTTTCTTAAACGGGATGTATCGTGGAAGGATGAAGAAAGTCTTTTCATCTTCAATCAAAACTTCGATAGAAAATTGCACAGAAACATCCGAACTAAATAAAATTCATGATATCCTTCTTCCCGATCCTAATTCTCCAGATTCTCCAGATTCTCCAGAATATCAAGATAAAATCGAAAGATCAGAAAAAAAAGAGGTGAAAATAGATTTAAAGAATAGGTTAAAGTTTTCATTGAACGCAATTCTAACTAAGCCTAAGCGTGAAAAAAAATCTATTGGAATGAACAAAATAGGTAAAAAACCCCTTCGGTGGTCATACAAATTAATCAACGAGTTGGAACAATATTTTAAAAAACGACGAAAAGAACAAGGTATAATGCAAGGGCTGGATCACCAGCTTAGAACAAGAAGATTTAAACGTATATCTTTTTTAACTCGTTCCAGACGAAGTTTTAAGAAATCTCAGTTCAAGAATTTTAATCTTTATAGAAAATTTAATAGAGAGTCTGGGTTTATAAGTTATTTCGAAGAACCTGATTTTCGTCGAGCCGTAATCAAAGGATCTATGCGCGTTCAAAGACGTAAAATGGTTATTTGGGGACCGTCCCAAGGAAATCCCCATTCACCACTTTTTTTGGAAAAAATGGAAGATTTTCCTTTTCCTATATCCGACCTAATGAAACTTTTTTTTAATATTAGAGGTTGGTTGGGTAAAAAGTCAGAATTTGAAATTTTAGATCAACAATTGCAAATAAAAAAAAACAACCAGGAAGACGTAATAGAATTCTGGGAGAACATTCCATATGCACAAAAAACAAGAAGTATTCTGTTACTAGCTCAATCAATTTTTAGAAGATATATTAAATTACCCTTATTAATAATAGCTAAGAATATTGGATGTATTTTATTACGGCAATCTCCGGAATGGTATGAGGATTTCCAAGATTGGAATAGAGAAATTTATCTAAAGTGTAGCTATAATGGTCTACAATTCTCCAAAACAGAATTTCCTAAAAATTGGTTAAGAGAAGGTTTTCAGATCAAAATCCTATATCCTTTTCATTTGAAACCTTGGCACAGATCTAAACTACGACTCTCTGATAGAGATCGAAAGCAACAAGATGATTTTGATTCTTGTTTTTTAACAGTTTTAGGAAAGGAAACAGAATATCCTTTTGGTCCTCCTCGAAAAACACCTTCCTTTTTTGAACCCATTTTTGAAGATATAGACTATAAAGTCGAAATAAAAAAATTGAATTTTAGAGTTCGAAGAGTTTTTAAAAAAATAACAAAAAAACAAGGAAAAGCTGTTTTATTTGTAAAACAAAAAATAAAAGAACTTTTAAAAGAAAATAAAATTCCATTATTTATACCGACAGAAATATATGAATCAAGTGAAACTCAAACAGAAAAGGATTCTATAATCAGCGCTCAGATAATTCAGGAATCACTTATTCAAAATCGATCTACAGGTTGGACAAATTATTCACAGGCCGAAAAAGAAATGAAACATAGAATTGATAGAAGAAACACAATCAGAAATCAAATAGAAATAATGAAAAAAAATAAAAAAAAAGTAACGCCGAGAATAAAAAAAAATAATAAGAATAATGGAAATAATGGAGAATCACCCCCAAAAATTTGGAAAATATTAAAAAGAAAAAATATTGAATTAATAGTTAAATTTTTCATTGAAAAAATATACATAGATATCTTTCTATGTATCATTAATATGCGCAGAATCACTCTACAAATTTGTATGGAATCAACAAAAAAAATTCTTGATAAATACATTGACAATAATGAAATAAATAAAGATCAAGAAAAGATTAATAAAACAAAACAAAATAAAATTGACTTCATTTCGCCTATAACTATAAAAAAGGCTTTTGATAATCTTAGAAATAGTAAGCGGAAGTCGCATATTTTTTTAAATTTATCTTACTTGTCACAAAAATATGTATTTTTTAAATTATCACAAACCCAAGTTATTAACTTCAATAAGTTAAGATCTCTTCTTCAATATAATGGACCTTCTTTTTTTCTTAAGAATGAAATAAAAGATCTTTTTGGAAGACAAGGAATATTTGATTCCGAAGTAAGACATAAGAAACTTCCAAATAATGCAATGAATCCATGGAAAAACTGGTTAAGAGGTCATTATCAATACGATTTATCGCAGATTACATGGTCTAGATTAGTCCCACAAAAATGGAGAAATGGACTAAATCAATGTCATACGTCTCAAAATAAGGATTTAAATAAACGGTATTCCTATGAAAAAGACCAATTATTTGATTCAAAAAAAAAACAAAATTTGAAAGTCTATTTATTACGAAATAAAGAGGAGAATTTTCAAAAAAACTATAGATATGATCTTTTATCATATAAATATATATATATTCATTCTGAAACTAAGAAGAAGGCCTCTATTTATAGATCATCATTAGAAACAAATAAGAATCAAGAAAATTCCAACAGAAATAACGAAAAAATTTTTAGCATACTCAAGAATATTCCTATCAAGAATTATCTAGGAAAAAGTGATATTATAGATAGGGAAAAAAATACAGATAGAAAATATTTGGGTTGGAAATTTAGTACAAATATTGAGGTTGAACCTAAAAAAGACCAAATCCGGGATAAACTTAATAATAAAGGTAATGGTCTTTTTTATCTTCCAATTGATTCAAATTCTGAAATCAATTACAAAAAGGTCTTTTTTGATTGGATGGGAATGTCTTTTGATTGGATGGGAATGAATGAAAAATTCTTAATCTTAAATCGCCTCATATCGAATCCGAAAGTTTTTTTCTTTCCAGAGTTTGTGATACTTTATCATAAATATAAAGAGAAACCTTGGTTTATCCCAAGCAACTTACTTCTTTTTAATTTGAATATAAATCCAAATTTTATTGAAAATCAAAATATCAAGGGAAAACAAGAGGAGTATGAGTTTTTTTTTAATTTTAGCCCATCAAATTCAAAACAATATTTTGAATTAAAGAATCAAAACAATATTGAAGAATATTTTTTAGAATCCATTGAAAAACTAAAAATATTCCTTAAAGGAGATTTTCCTTTGCAATTAAGATGGACTGGACGTTTGAATCAATTGAATCAAAAAATGCTGAATAATATCCAGATATATGGTCTGCTGGTTAGCCTCATAAATGTAAGAAAAATTACTATATCCTATATTCAAAGGAAAGAAATGAATCTGGATATAATGAGGAGGCGTTTAAATCTTACACAATTAACGAAAAAGGGAATATTAATTATGGAACCTGCCCGTCTATCTGTCAAAAATGACGGACAGTTTTTTATGTATCAAATCATAGGTATTTCCTTGGTTCATAAAAGTAAGCACCAAAGTAATCAAAGATACCGAAACCCCAAAAATGTTGCTAAGAATACTTTTGATGAATCCATTTCAAGACATAAAATAAAAACTCTAAATGGAGACAAAAATAATTTAGATTTGCTTGTTCCTGAAAAAATTTTCTCGTCTAGACGTCGTAGAGAATTGAGAATTCTAATTTCTTTCAATTTGAATTTAAAGAATCAGAATGGTGTGCATAGAAATAATTTATTTTGCAAGGAAAACAAGATAAAAAACTGGAGTCAATTTTTGGAGGAAAGTAAAATTTTTGACAGAAAAAAAAATGAATTAAATAAATTAAAGTTCTTTTTTTGGCCTAATTATCGATTAGAAGATTTAGCTTGTATGAATCGCTATTGGTTTGATACCAATAATGGGAGCCGCTTCAGTATGTTAAGGATATATATGTATCCCTGATTAAAAATTTTGAGTTTCCTATATATTCTATTGTTCTATCAATGATATTTTTCATTTTTTTTTTCATTTTTTCTTCTGTCCGCGACCATGTTATATGCAAGCAACCCGATGCGCATATGCGCTGTCTTACATCCCAGTCTAGGATACGTGAATATTAAGGAAAATGGGGTATCAATTAAATTAAAGCTATAAATTAACAACAGAATAAATTAATCAATCGAATCTTCGGACTAAACTATTTGGTATCGTCTTTTTGTATCACTATACAAATGAACTCAAAAATCAGATTGATTAATAATTGAAAAAACTAGGAATGTATAAAGAAATTATAATTATTGTATATACTACATTAAAATTTGTGACATTATTATTACTGATCAATAAAATAAATATCTGTCTGTAAAAAGGGGAGTGTGAAATTCTTTTATGGTAAAAAATTCATTTATTTCAATTATTTTGCAAGAACAAGAAGAAAACAAAGAAAACAGAGGATCTGTTGAATTTCAAGTAGTAAGTTTCACCAACAAGATACGGAGGCTTACTTCACATTTGGAATTGCACAAAAAAGACTATTTATCTCAAAGAGGTCTGCGGAAAATTCTCGGAAAACGTCAACGGCTGCTGGCTTATTTGTCAAAAAAAAATAGAGCACGTTATAAAGAATTAATAGGGCAGTTGGATATTCGAGAGAGAAAAACTCGTTAATTTGAAGAGTTAGTTTGAATTATTGGCTTAAAGTTTGGTGAACTTCTTTTCGCTTTCAGCAATTCATGGAAGAATGAATCAGGAAAAACCTATGACTGTACCAGCTACAAGAAAAGACCTCATGATAGTCAATATGGGACCTCACCACCCATCAATGCATGGTGTTCTTCGACTCATTGTTACTTTAGATGGTGAAGATGTTATTGACTGTGAACCAATATTGGGTTATTTACACAGAGGTATGGAAAAAATTGCGGAAAATCGAACAATTATACAATATTTGCCTTATGTAACACGTTGGGATTATTTAGCTACTATGTTCACAGAAGCAATAACTGTAAATGCGCCAGAGCAATTAGGCAATATTCAAGTCCCTAAAAGGGCCAGTTATATCAGAGTCATTATGTTGGAGTTAAGTCGTATAGCTTCGCATTTGTTATGGCTTGGCCCTTTTATGGCAGATATTGGGGCACAGACTCCTTTCTTCTATATTTTTCGAGAAAGAGAATTGATATATGACCTATTCGAAGCTGCCACCGGTATGCGAATGATGCACAATTTTTTTCGTATTGGCGGAGTCGCTGCTGATTTACCTCATGGCTGGATAGATAAATGTTTGGATTTTTGCGATTATTTTTTAACAGGAATTGCTGAATATCAAAAGCTTATTACAAGGAATCCCATTTTTTTAGAACGAGTTGAAGGAGTAGGCATTATTGGTGGAGAGGAAGCAATAAATTGGGGTTTGTCGGGACCAATGCTACGAGCTTCCGGAATACAATGGGATCTTCGTAAAGTTGATCATTATGAGTGTTACGACGAATTTGATTGGGAAGTCCAATGGCAAAAAGAGGGGGATTCTTTAGCTCGTTATTTAGTACGAATCAGTGAAATGACAGAATCCATAAAAATAATTCAACAGGCCCTAGAAGGAATTCCTGGAGGGCCCTATGAAAATTTAGAAATCCGCCGCTTTGATAGAGTAAAAGATACTGTATGGAATGAGTTTGATTATCGATTCATTAGTAAAAAACCTTCTCCGACTTTTGAATTGTCGAAGCAAGAACTTTATGCAAGAGTGGAAGCACCAAAGGGAGAATTGGGAATTTTTCTGATAGGAGATAAGGGTGTTTTTCCTTGGCGATATAAAATTCGCCCACCGGGGTTTATTAATTTGCAAATTCTTCCTCAGTTAGTTAAAAGAATGAAATTGGCTGATATTATGACGATACTAGGTAGTATAGATATCATTATGGGAGAAGTTGATCGTTAAAATGATAATTGATACAACAGAAGTACAAGCTATCAATTCTTTTTCTAGATTGGAATCCTTAAAAGAGGTCTATGGAATCATATGGATGCTTATCCCTATTTTTACTCCTGTATTAGGAATCACAATAGGTGTATTAGTAATTGTTTGGTTAGAAAGAGAAATATCTGCAGGTATACAACAACGTATTGGTCCTGAATACGCAGGACCTTTGGGAATTCTTCAAGCTCTAGCAGATGGTACCAAATTACTTTTAAAAGAGAATCTTCTTCCATCTAGAGGAGATACTCGTTTATTCAGTATTGGACCATCTATAGCAGTCATATCAATTTTATTAAGTTATTTAGTAATTCCTTTTGGGTATCACCTTGTTCTAGCCGATCTCAGTATCGGTGTTTTTTTATGGATTGCTATTTCAAGTATTGCTCCTGTCGGCCTTCTTATGTCAGGATATGGCTCAAATAATAAATATTCTTTTTTAGGTGGTCTACGAGCTGCTGCTCAATCAATTAGTTATGAAATACCATTAACTCTATGTGTGTTATCAATATCTCTACGTGTGATTCGTTAAGACATAAAATTCCCCCGACTGCTTCTCTTTCTAGGAAGGAAGTGCCATGAGTTGAATCTCTATTTTTTTTATTCATTATTCGGGGGTTGATGAAGGAAACTAGATAGTTATATGAGTGAAAGAAACGGCTTCTAAATTTGCAGTAAAAGATTGAATCTCATTTTCTATGTACAAGAGTTAAGAAAAGTAAACATAAGTATTAGAGACTCTTTACCCCAAGATTGATTGACTAGTCATCATGACTTGAAGCGGGTTCAAAGGATCAACTTTATGAGGTTTTTACTACGTATGTATTACCAAAAGTAGATTCATAAAAATGAGTGGATAGCTAGGAACACTAATGTACACTAAGGATTCGTAATAGAGATTTTGTAAGTGTATTTTTCTGTGTATAAAAAGAATTAAAATTGGGGCTTTAAATTGGTAGAAATGATAAAGGAGTACTTCCCACGATTCCGATCCAGAGTATACTTCTATTCACCGATTAAGTAAATAACTATCAAGAACGAAGTAATCCTTTAACTTTGTTTAAAGTCCCTTTTTTTTGAGAAAGGAGAATAGGAACGAAAAAAAATCAAAAGACTGAATGCACTAGAAATAATCTATTTTTTTCTATCTCTATATAGAGATACAATTCTTGTCATGATTCGTGAACTAATGCAACGTCTAATTGGATTTCGTAATTGAAAACGTTAGGTTGAAATATCTATTCTATTGATATCGTTACAAGAAACATTTTATTCAAAGATTTAGTTATTACTCAACAAAGAAGAATTTAAATGATTAAAAGATAAGATGAATTCAGAAGCACTTTCTTATAATAGCAGACAGAATTCCAGTGTCTAATGGGGATCTTACAATGGATTTCATTTTATCTCTATCTATGTTACAAACATATCAAGAAAAATAATAATGGATGGGTCCTTAGATTTATTTGTGACCTTTGAGAAGCCGTATGAGATGAAAATCTCATGTACGGTTCTGCAATAGGGGTG